TGTTCTGAGTGAGTTATTTCAGCTGCACGGTTTCTTTCCTTTGAATAAAAACGCAAAAAAAAAATATCGAAATAAAATGAAAATATAGAATAGAAGTTATTTCTATGTCTACCAAGAACTCCCATTTTTTACTAGGAATCTTTGTTTGTTGGATTGAATTAGTTTAGTTAGAGTCGCGAACTTATAAAAAACTTGTTAATTTTAATAAAAAACCTTTTCTTTTATTATATTAGAAAGAATAAAAGAAAAGGATGAGGGAATAATAAAATTTCTTAAACTTAAAGCGGATTATCATATATATTCGTCTAAAAAGATGAATAGGTACACTTCATTTAGTTCTCATTCCTTGCACTTATTAACTACTTAAATATTAATATTATTTAGAATAGTTTCTATATAATAGAGATACTTATCATAAGATACCTTTATAATAGGTACAAATATTAAATCGAGGTACCCATTCTATGACAGATCTTAACTTACCCTCCATTTTTGTCCCTTTAGTGGGCCTAGTATTTCCTGCGATTGCAATGGCTTCTTTATTTCTTCATGTCCAAAAAAATAAGATTGTCTAGATCCGATGGGACCAAATTTCATCAATTTATTCCAACACTGAATCATAATACAGATATTTGTTTAGTGTAATATGGGACAATATGTGGCTTTTTCCGAACACAAACGAAAGAACTGTTATGCATGCGGATACATGATATCCGCATAAATGTATGTATATGATATGCGGGTATATCTGGTTAAAAACGATCGGCGAATATTTTTATAATAGAAAGTATATGTATCTAACCAATTATTCCTAATGGTTCATATCAGACTAGTGCTAGTTGATGAAAGTTACTTCGGCATCATGAAAAGTAAAGTCAAATTTTTTCTCAATTCCAATCGAATGCAACTGGGTCTAGTATAGTATGAACTGGCGATCAGAACATATATGGATAGAACTTATAACAGGGTCTCGAAAAGCAAGTAATTTTTGCTGGGCCTGTATCCTTTTTTTAGGTTCACTAGGATTCTTAGTGGTTGGAACTTCTAGTTATCTTGGTAGGAATCTGATACCTGGATTTCCATCTCAGCAAATCATTTTTTTTCCACAAGGAATCGTGATGTCTTTCTATGGGATCGCGGGTCTATTCATTAGTTCATATTTGTGGTGCACAATTTCATGGAATGTAGGTAGTGGTTATGACCGATTCGATAGAAAAGAAGGAATAATGTGTATTTTTCGTTGGGGATTCCCTGGAATAAATCGTCGCATCTTCCTTCGCTTCTTTATGAAAGATATCCAATCAATCAGAATGGAGGTTCAAGAGGGTCTTTTTCCTCGTCGTATTCTTTATATGGAAATCAGAGGCCAAGGAAACATTCCCTTGACTCGTACTGATGAGAATTTGACTCCGCGAGAAATTGAGCAAAAAGCTGCTGAATTGGCCTATTTCTTGCGCGTACCAATTGAAGTATTTTGAAATGAACCGAACGAAGAATGAATGTTTTCTCCACATAATAGAAGGAGCTTGCTAATTTCCTTTTTTTTTAATACAATTGAAGTTTCCTCAGACTGTTCATTCGAGAAAAACATGTTAGATTCCATTTCCTCGTTCCGTTGATGCAACAACCCGCTAGAATAAAACAAAAGTTGGGGAACGTATATGGAACAACTACAACTATTCCAACTATAATAAATATAATAAACTATAATAATAATACATTTTTTCTATACCAAAACCCTTTTGTATCCGTATTTGTATGCGTATAGGGCCCAACTCAATTCTTTTATACTAGTAAAAAGTCTAATAAGTCTAATTAAGTATGAATTCATCAAATATCCGAATATGTATTTCGTAATACAGAATTCATACTTTTAGGTTAAGCCTCAGATTTTGAACTGATACCGTATTCCTGTGCTGTGGTTAGACGGTGCAACATTTCGAAATAATTAATTGAGATACCCGGAAATCCTATTTACTTAATTTATTACTTAATTTATTTACTTTTTATATATTATATATATATTTCTCTATCTATTTATTTCTAATTTTTTTTTCATCCGAAAAAGGACCCTTAATTTTATTTCTATATTCCTTAATTCCTTCTGGATCTAAGGAGTCAATGATTATACAAAAATGGGAATAGATCCATAGGTTCCATACCTTGTTATAGAACTTGTGCTTTAGAGAAACATCAGATCAGATAGAGTTGACAAATGAAGCAGTTCATTAACAATTCACAGATAAAAAAAATGAAAAAAAAGAAAGCATTGATTTCCCTCCCATATTTTGCATCTATAGTATTTTTGCCCTGGTGGGTCTCTCTCTCATTTCAAAAAAGTCTCGAACCTTGGATTATTAATTGGTGGAATACTAGGCAATCCGAAACTTTTTTGAATGATATTCAAGAGAAAAATGTTATAGAAAAATTCCTAGAATTAGAAGAACTATTCTTGTTGGATGAAATGATAAAAGAATACCCAGAGACACATATACAAAATATACAAAAGCTTCGTATAGGAATACACAAGGAAACGATACAATTGGTCAAAACACACAATGAATATCATCTCCATATCATTTTGCATTTTTCGACAAATATAATATGTTTCGCTATTTTAAGCGGTTATTTTATTCTGGGTAATGAAGAACTTGTCATTCTTAATTCTTGGGTTCAGGAATTCTTCTATAACTTAAATGACACAATAAAAGCTTTTTCGATTCTTTTAGTTACTGATTTATGGATTGGATTTCACTCGACCCATGGTTGGGAACTAATGATTGGTTCGATCTACAATGATTTTGGATTGGCTCATAACGACCAAATTATATCTGGTCTTGTTTCCACTTTTCCAGTTATTCTAGATACAATTGTGAAATATTGGATCTTCCGTTTTTTAAATCGCGTATCTCCTTCGCTTGTAGTCATTTATCATTCAATGAATGAATGAAGAACTTATTTGATCTCCTGATATCAATCAAAATTTTTCTTCGCGCATAAAGAAAGCATTTTACATTTGACTTATTCTTTCTTTATACTTCTACCTCTTCAAGGTATTTGTCCCATTTCAATAGAATTATTTCAGTACAATGGCAGACTCGTGGATAGGGAACTATACTAGCTACCTATCTAATTTATTGTAGAAATTCCTGGATGAATGATTGGATCATGCAAAATAGAAATACTTTTTCTTTTTCTTGGGTAAAGGAACAGATCGCTCGATCTATTTCTGTATCGATCATGATATATGTAATAACTCGAACATCTATTTCAAATGCGTATCCCATTTTTGCGCAGAAAGGTTATGAAAATCCACGAGAAGCAACTGGGCGAATTGTATGCGCCAATTGCCATTTAGCTAATAAGCCTGTGGATATTGAAGTTCCGCAAGCTGTACTTCCTGATACTGTATTTGAAGCAGTTGTTCGAATTCCTTATGATATGCAACTGAAACAAGTTCTTGCTAATGGTAAAAAAGGGGCTTTGAATGTAGGGGCTGTTCTTATTTTACCCGAGGGATTCGAATTAGCCCCCCCCGATCGTATTTCCCCCGAGGTGAAAGAAAAGATAGGAAATCTGTCTTTTCAAAGTTATCGTCCCAATAAAAGAAATATTCTTGTAATAGGTCCTGTTCCAGGTCAGAAATATAGTGAAATCGTCTTTCCCATTCTTTCCCCCGACCCTGCTACGAAGAAAGACGTTCACTTCTTAAAATATCCCATATATGTAGGTGGGAATAGGGGAAGGGGTCAGATTTATCCTGATGGGAGCAAGAGTAACAATACAGTCTATAATGCTACATCCGCGGGTATAGTAAGCAGAATAGTACGCAAAGAAAAAGGAGGATATGAAATAATCATCGTTGATGCATCGGATGGACACCAAGTGGTTGATATTATACCTCCAGGACCAGAACTTCTTGTTTCAGAGGGTGAATCCATCAAGCTTGATCAACCATTAACAAGCAATCCTAATGTAGGGGGATTTGGTCAGGGAGATGCCGAAATAGTGCTTCAAGATCCATTACGCGCCCAAGGCCTTTTGTTCTTCTTGGCATCCGTTATTTTGGCACAAATTTTTTTGGTTCTTAAAAAGAAACAGTTTGAAAAGGTTCAATTATACGAAATGAATTTCTAGATCCAGAGATTCCTTACCACCAAGTCGGTAAAAAACGCGGAATTCTTGTCGATCAATACAATTAAATATATATGATTCTGTAAATCCCTTTGCTTGCTTTGTTTATACTATTTTTTCGGGATGTATGGAATTCTTTACTTGTATCCCATTCCTGGCACTATACAATAGGCATACAAAAACAAAGGAAGAGGAGACAGGGCAAGGACGGGATAAATGAAAGGAACGGTACTGGATTATAAGTCTTACTAATCTTCTATTCGACACAAGAAAAAGGACTTTGTACCCTTTCTTGTGTCGTCTTGTATCGAAATAATAATGATTTTTCTCTTGTTCGCCAAAGATTACTATTTCTTCGTTTCCGGGTCTATCGGAATTCCTTTGTTTAGATTCATAAGAAGTAGTAGACAAACAAAAAGGGTTAGGGGGGGTAATTCATCGAGCAAACGGAACTTTTTCTATTATTCAATTAACTTCAACGTAGAATAGAACTTATTTATAAAAGAAAAAGAAAAATTCTTCAAACAAAAAAATGACTTTAACTCTTTTTATTGAGAAGCGGATTAGATTTGATTTTTACGCATACCCCAATCCTTTTTATTTCATCACCTTTTTTATTTTATCTTTTTTTTTTTTATAGAGTAAGGTTCTATTAGTTTAGTATGGAAATGATTTGCAGGATGTCTCATCCGTTTAAATCCATATAATTATCCATAAAATCGATTGATTCCTTCTTGTTGCTTCTCGTAAGAGTTAATATTATATTATGGAGGAACGACAGAGCCTATAAATCAATCAATAGAAATAGATTCCATTCCGTTGTTCAAAAACATCATAAGAAACAAAGGAATAAAGTGGTTTGAAAG